GCCAGTGTAGCTTAACCCAAAGCATAGCACCGAAGACGCTAAGATAAAAATTAATCTTTTTCACAGGCACGAAGGTTTGGTCCTAGCCTCAATATTAATTATAACTTGACTTACACATGCAAGTCTCAGCATTCCGGTGAGAACGCCCTAATCAGCCCACACATCTAATTAGGAGCCGGTATCAGGCACACTCCAAAGCAGCCCATGACACCTCGCTCGGCCACACCCACAAGGGAATTCAGCAGTGATAAACATTGTTCCATGAGCGTAAGCTTGAGTCAATCAAAGTTAAAAGAGTTGGTCAATCTCGTGCCAGCCACCGCGGTTATACGAGTGACACAAATTAATATCCCACGGCGTTAAGGGTGATTAGAAACATCTTACCCAAAATAAAGTTAAGACCCCATTAAGCTGTTATACGCTCTCATGCTTAAAAATATCATTCACGAAAGTAACTTTATATAAACAGAGTTTTTGACCTCACGACAGTTAAGACCCAAACTAGGATTAGATACCCTACTATGCTTAACCGTAAACATTGTTACAAATGTATTTACCTTAGTACACCGCCTGAGCACTACAAGCGCTAGCTTAAAACCCAAAGGACTTGGCGGTGCTCCAAACCCACCTAGAGGAGCCTGTTCTATAACCGATAATCCGCGTTTAACCTCACCACTTCTTGCCCCCTTCCGCCTATATACCGCCGTCGTCAGCTCACCCTATGAAGGCATAACAGTAAGCACAATGACCTTTACCCTCAATACGTCAGGTCGAGGTGTAGCGAATGAAGTGGGAAGAAATGGGCTACATTCTCTTTCTAGAACACACGAACAGAAGTATGAAAAACTTCTTAAAGGTGGATTTAGCAGTAAGTAAATTTCAGAACATTATACTGAAACCGGCTCTGGAGCGCGCACACACCGCCCGTCACTCTCCTCGAAAAATTATCATAAATTTCATAAAAAAACTTTACAACAAGAGGAGGCAAGTCGTAACATGGTAAGTGTACTGGAAAGTGCACTTGGATTAACCAAAATGTAGCTAAAACAGTAAAGCATCTCCCTTACACCGAGAAGATACCCGTGCAATTCGAGTCATTTTGAACCCCAAAGCTAGCCAAAACAAGTTTACACACACCCTCCATTATTAATCTGATTAACACCCCATCACATAAATTTTAAAACATTTTATTCTTCCTAGTATTGGCGACAGAACAGAACCTTTGAGCTATAGAAACAGTACCGCAAGGGAAAGCTGAAAAAGAAATGAAACAAATCATTAAAGTACAAAAAAGCAGAGACACGCCCTCGTACCTTTCGCATCATGATTTAGCAAGAACAACTAGACAAAAAGCTTTTTTAGTCTAACTTCCCGAAACCAAACGAGCTACTTCGGAGCAGCATATCAGAGCCAACCCACCTCTGTGGCAAAAGAGGGGGAAGACTCCCAAGTAGCGGTGACAAGCCTACCGAGTTTGGTGATAGCTGGTTGTCCAAGAAAAGAACTTAAATTCTGCATTAATTCTTCAACTCGATAACAAAAATCCTTTTTTAACAAAACCAGTTGTAAAAATTAATAGTTATTCAAAAAAGGTACAGCTTTTTTGAATTAAGAAACAACTTTATTAGGAGGGTAATGATTATAATTTCTAAAGGATCACTCCTCAGTGGGCCCAAAAGCAGCCACCTGTAAAGAAAGCGTCACAGCTCAAGCCTAAAATTAACACCACAAATCCTTATACAAACTCACAACCCCCTTAAACCTATTGGACTATTTTATCCAACCCCATAAAAGAAATTATGCTAAAATGAGTAATAAGGGACTAACTCCCTCCCAATATACCAGTGTAAGTCAGAAAGAATTAAATCACTGACAATTAACCGATGCCAAACTTGAGGCCCTTATGATATAAATGATATAACAAGAAAAGCCCATCCAAATCATCGTTAACCCAACACAGGAGTATCCTTGGGAAAGATTAAAAGAAAATAAAGGAACTCGGCAAACACAAACTCCGCCTGTTTACCAAAAACATCGCCTCTTGCTCTTACATGTATAAGAGGTCCCGCCTGCCCTGTGATTTTTTTAACGGCCGCGGTATCTTGACCGTGCGAAGGTAGCGTAATCAACTGTCTTTTAATAGAAGGCCCGCTGAAAGGCATCACGAGAGTTTATCTGTCTTTATTCTCTAATCAATGAAATTGATTCTCTCGTGCAGAAGCGAGAATAATTGCATAAGACGAGAAGACCCTATGGAGCTTTAAACACTTAAGTTATTTTAAATACCAAAAATTTCCTACCTCAGGGTATAAAAAATAAACTAATCTTCTAACTTAACGTTTTTGGTTGGGGCGACCAAGGGGAAAAACAAAACCCCCTTATCGAGTGGGTGAGAAGTCACTCAAAATTAGAACTACAGTTCTAATTAATAGAAAATCTAACGAATAATGACCCAGGAAAATATCCTGATCAATGAACCAAGTTACCCTAGGGATAACAGCGCAATCCTTTCTTAGAGTCCCCATCACCGAAAGGGTTTACGACCTCGATGTTGGATCAGGACATCCTAATGGTGTAGCCGCTATTAAGGGTTCGTTTGTTCAACGATTAACAGTCCTACGTGATCTGAGTTCAGACCGGAGCAATCCAGGTCAGTTTCTATCTATGACGGCATTCTTCCCAGTACGAGAGGACCGGAAAAATGAAGCCTATGCCTTTTAGGTACGCTTCAACCTAACCTGCTGAAAACAACTCAAGCAGGTAAAAGGCTGCCATCCTCAAGCCAAAGATAATGGTTTGTTGGGGTGGCAGAGCCTGGCAAATGCAAAAGACCTAAGCTCTTTGATTCAGAGGTTCAACTCCTCTCCTTAACTAATGTTACATCTTATTCTCCTCTACATTATTAATCCCTTAGCCTTCATCATCCCCATCCTCTTAGCTACAGCCTTCCTTACTCTAGTCGAACGAAAAATTTTAGGCTATATACAATTTCGTAAAGGACCTAATGTAGTAGGCCCATATGGCCTTTTACAACCCATCGCCGATGGACTTAAATTATTTACCAAGGAACCAGTACGACCATCCTTCTCCTCCCAATTCCTCTTCCTAATTACCCCCACCATTGCCCTAACCCTAGCACTACTGCTATGAATACCCTTGCCCCTCCCACATTCAATCTTCAACCTAAATCTAGGTCTACTTTTTATTCTAGCCATTTCAAGCCTAACAGTTTATACTATTCTAGGCTCAGGATGGGCCTCAAACTCCAAATACGCCCTCATAGGGGCCCTCCGTGCAGTTGCACAAACCATCTCCTATGAAGTAACACTCGCTCTAATTCTCCTATCCCTAGTTATCTTCACAGGAGGTTTTACACTCCACACATTTAACTTAAGCCAAGAAACCATCTGATTAATTATCCCCACATGACCCCTAGCCATAATATGATATATCTCAACACTAGCAGAAACTAACCGAACCCCATTTGACCTCACAGAAGGCGAATCCGAACTAGTCTCAGGATTTAACATCGAATATGCAGGAGGATCATTTGCCCTCTTCTTCTTAGCTGAATATTCTAATATCCTACTAATAAATACCCTCTCTGTTATTTTATTCCTAGGAACATCTTATAGCCCTCACCTCCCACAACTCACTACCCTTAACCTTATACTTAAAGCAACTGCACTAACCCTATTATTCCTATGAATTCGAGCCTCTTACCCACGATTCCGATACGACCAACTCATACACCTCGCCTGAAAAAATTTCCTACCAATAACACTAGCCATAATCCTATGACATATTACCCTGCCCATCGCCACAGCCAGCCTCCCACCAATAGTCTCCTAAAGGAAAAGTGCCTGAATAAAGGGCCACTTTGATAGAGTGGACAATGAATGTTAAAACCATTCCTCTTCCTTACATTAGAAAAACAGGACTCGAACCTGTACCCAAGAGATCAAAACCCTTAGTACTCCCAATTATACTATTCCCTAAGTAGAGTCAGCTAATCTTAAGCTCTTGGGCCCATACCCCGAACATGTTGGTTAAAATCCTTCCTCTACTAAATGAGCCCACTAATTCTCTCCATCACAATCCTTAGCTTAGGCTTAGGCACTACAATAACATTCATTGCCTCACACTGACTATTAATTTGAATGGGTTTAGAAATTAATACGATAGCCATTATTCCTCTTATAGTACATCAACATCATCCACGAGCAACAGAAGCCACCACAAAGTATTTCCTCACACAAGCCACCGCCTCTGCTCTCCTCCTATTTGCTGGAACCATAAATGCTTGGCTCACGGGTCAATGAAATATTACAGAAATTATTAATCCAGCCTCCGCCACACTCCTCTCCACTGCCTTAGCACTAAAAATCGGACTAGCGCCCCTACACTTTTGACTACCAGAAGTTCTCCAAGGGCTCAACTTACTCACAGGACTTATCCTCTCCACATGACAAAAACTCGCACCATTCGCAATTCTACTTCAACTTTATCCTCTCCTCAACCCAACATTACTTATAACCATAGGAATAATATCAATTATTATTGGGGGCTGAGGAGGACTTAACCAAACACAACTACGAAAAATTCTAGCATACTCATCAATTGCCCATATCGGCTGAATAATTATTATTCTACACTACTCCCCAAACCTTGCCCTACTTAACCTAATTATCTACATCATCATAACCTCATCCCTATTTCTTCTCTTTAACACGAATAATACCACAAAAATTAACTCAATCGCTATTTCATCAACTAAATCACCATTACTAACCATCATAACAATACTTACTCTCCTCTCATTAGGAGGACTCCCTCCCCTTACAGGATTCATGCCCAAATGACTTATTCTCCAGGAAATGACTAAACAAAACCTCTTTATCCCAGCCACAATCATAGCCCTAACAGCACTAATTAGTCTATTCTTTTATCTACGCCTATGCTACTCAATTACCCTCACCCTATCCCCTAGCCCCACCACCTCATCAACATCATGACGAACAAAAACCCTCCAACCAAACCTACTATTAACCTCAACAACATCCTTTTCCCTCCTCCTCCTCCCACTCACCCCCATATTCCTATCATTAACCATGTAGGAAATTTAGGTCTAAAACAAACCAAAAGCCTTCAAAGCTTAAAACAAGGGTGAAAACCTCTTAATTTCTGTAAGACTTGCAAGACTTTATCTCACATCCCCTGAATGCAACTCAGATGCTTTTATTAAGCCAAAGTCTTACTAGATAAATAGGCCTCGATCCTATAAAATCTTAGTTAACAGCTAAGCGTTCAATCCAGCGAACTTTTATCTAGGCTTCTCCCGCCGTTAAACGGCAGTGAGGCGGGAGAAGCCCCGGGAGAAGCCTATTCTCCTTCTTGGGATTTGCAATCCCATGTATCTATATACTACAGAGCTGATATTTGATAAGAAGAGGACTTAAACCTCTCTTTACGGAGCTACAATCCGCCGCTTAAACCTCGGCCACCTTATCTATGGCAATAATTAATCGTTGATTATTCTCTACTAATCACAAAGATATTGGCACCCTTTATTTAATCTTTGGTGCATGAGCAGGGATAGTGGGCACTGGTCTCAGTCTATTAATCCGGACAGAGTTAAGTCAACCAGGCGCATTATTGGGTGATGACCAAATCTATAATGTAATTGTCACCGCCCACGCCTTCGTAATGATTTTCTTCATAGTAATACCAATCATAATCGGAGGGTTTGGTAATTGACTAGTCCCCTTAATAATCGGTGCTCCCGACATGGCCTTTCCACGACTAAATAATATAAGTTTCTGACTCCTTCCCCCATCTTTCCTTCTACTACTAGCCTCAGCAGGGGTAGAAGCCGGAGCCGGTACAGGATGAACAGTCTACCCTCCATTAGCTGGTAATCTTGCACATGCTGGGGCTTCCGTAGACCTAGCTATTTTTTCCCTCCATTTAGCCGGTGTTTCCTCTATCCTGGCATCCATTAACTTTATTACAACTATTATTAATATGAAACCCCCTGCAATTTCTCAATACCAAACACCTCTCTTTGTTTGATCTATCCTCATTACAACAGTTCTCCTTTTACTATCACTCCCAGTTCTAGCAGCGGGCATTACTATACTTCTCACAGATCGTAATCTTAACACAACCTTCTTCGACCCGGCAGGTGGAGGAGACCCCATTCTTTATCAACATCTCTTCTGATTCTTTGGACACCCAGAAGTTTATATTCTTATTTTACCAGGCTTTGGCATGATTTCTCATGTTGTAGCCTATTATTCAGGGAAAAAAGAACCTTTTGGTTACATAGGAATGGTTTGAGCAATAATAGCAATTGGCCTTCTTGGCTTTATTGTCTGGGCTCATCATATATTTACAGTTGGAATAGACGTAGATACACGAGCCTATTTTACCTCAGCAACTATAATTATTGCTATTCCAACCGGAGTAAAAGTCTTTAGTTGATTAGCAACCCTTCACGGCGGCTCTATCAAATGAGAAACACCCCTCCTTTGAGCCCTAGGCTTTATTTTCCTATTTACTATTGGAGGGCTAACTGGCATCGTCTTAGCTAACTCATCCTTAGACATCGTTCTACACGACACTTATTACGTCGTAGCTCATTTCCATTATGTCCTATCAATAGGAGCAGTATTCGCTATTATGGCTGGCTTCGTCCATTGATTCCCACTTATTACAGGCTATACCCTACACTCCGCTTGAACAAAAACACAATTCTTAGTTATATTTGTAGGAGTAAACATAACATTCTTCCCACAACACTTCCTAGGCTTAGCCGGAATACCACGACGATACTCAGACTATCCAGATGCCTATACCTTCTGAAACATTATTTCATCAATCGGCTCTTTAATTTCACTAGTAGCTGTAATTATCATGATATTTATTCTCTGAGAAGCATTCGCATCAAAACGTGAGATCATATATATCGACCTACCCCATACAAATGTAGAATGACTACATGGATGTCCACCACCTTATCACACCTACGAAGAACCAGCATTCGTTCAAGTTCAACAACGACCTTATTAATCAATAAACAAGAAAAGAAGGAATTGAACCCCCATTAATTGGTTTCAAGCCAACCACATAACCACTCTGTCACTTTCTTGAGATTCTAGTAAAATGATATTACACTGCTTTGTCAGGGCAAAATTGTAGGTTTAAACCCCACGAATCTTAAACCATGGCACATCCCTCACAATTAGGTTTTCAAGATGCAGCTTCCCCTGTTATGGAAGAACTACTCCATTTCCACGATCATACCCTTATAATCGTGTTTCTTATCAGCTCATTAGTTCTTTACGTCATTGTAGCAACAGTTTCAACCAAATTAACCAACAAGTATGTTCTAGATTCCCAAGAAATCGAAATCGTCTGAACCATCGTCCCAGCAATTATTCTAATCTTAATCGCCCTACCATCTCTACGTATTCTTTACTTAATAGACGAAATTAATGATCCTCACATTACAATCAAAGCCCTCGGACATCAATGATATTGAAGCTACGAGTATACAGACTATCAAAACCTAGAATTTGATTCATATATAATCCAAACGGAAGATTTATTCCCCGGACAATTCCGCCTCTTAGAAGCAGACCACCGCATGGTGGTCCCCATACAATCCCCAATTCGAGTCTTAGTAACTGCAGAAGATGTCCTCCACGCATGAACAGTCCCAGCACTAGGAGTAAAAATTGACGCAGTACCAGGACGTCTAAACCAAACAGCTTTCATTATCTCTCGCCCCGGAGTCTTCTATGGTCAATGTTCCGAAATCTGCGGAGCCAACCATAGCTTTATACCTATCGTAGTTGAAGCAGTTCCATTAGAACACTTCGAGAACTGATCCTCACTAATACTTGAAGAACTTTCATTAAGAAGCTAAACTGGGCCTAGCATTAGCCTTTTAAGCTAAAAATTGGTGACTCCCAACCACCCTTAATGACATGCCTCAACTCAATCCAAGTCCCTGATTTTTAATCTTCTTATTTACATGAGTGTTTTTCCTAACTATCATGCCAAGCAAAGTAATATCTTATCTATTCAACAATAATCCAACAACAAAAAGTAACCAAAAACCTTCACCAACCCCCTGAAACTGACCATGAACCTAAACTTTTTCGACCAATTCTTAAGCCCATCACTGTTAGGAGTCCCTCTCATCGCCTTAGCAATTATAACACCTTGACTTATTTTTCCCACACTAACTAAACGATGACTAAATAACCGCCTACTTACTTTACAAACCTGATTTATTAACCGCTTCACCTATCAACTTATACAACCACTAAATTTTGGAGGACATAAGTGAGCCTCAATCCTTACAGCACTCATACTATTCCTAATTACCATCAATCTCTTAGGCCTACTTCCATATACTTTCACCCCAACAACTCAACTATCACTAAATATAGCATTTGCCGTCCCCCTTTGACTAACTACAGTCTTAATCGGCATGCTTAATCAACCAACAGTGGCCCTAGGCCATTTCTTACCGGAAGGAACACCCACTCTTCTAGTCCCAATCCTCATTATCATCGAAACTATTAGTTTATTTATTCGACCCTTAGCCCTAGGGGTCCGGTTAACAGCTAACCTTACAGCAGGCCACCTCCTAATGCAACTAATCGCAACCGCAGCTTTTGTCCTAATCTCTAGCATGCCCTCAATTGCCCTTCTCACTTCACTTATTTTATTTCTCCTCACAATTTTAGAGGTCGCCGTAGCAATAATTCAGGCCTACGTTTTCGTACTCCTCCTTAGCCTATATCTACAGGAAAACGTTTAAATATGGCCCATCAAGCACACGCCTACCACATAGTTGACCCGAGCCCATGGCCCCTTACAGGAGCGGTAGCAGCCCTCCTCATAACCTCAGGCCTTGCCATCTGATTTCACTTTCACACCCTATCCTTGCTTTATTTAGGACTTCTACTCCTTACCCTGACTATAATCCAATGATGACGAGACATTATTCGAGAAGGGACTTTCCAAGGCCACCACACCCAACCCGTCCAAAAAGGTTTACGATACGGAATAATCCTATTTATTACATCAGAAGTTTTCTTTTTCCTTGGATTCTTCTGAGCCTTTTACCATTCAAGCCTTGCCCCGACCCCTGAACTAGGTGGCTGCTGACCACCTACGGGTATCCACCCACTAGACCCCTTCGAAGTTCCCCTTCTTAATACTGCAGTCCTCCTAGCCTCTGGAGTGACAGTTACCTGGGCCCATCACAGTATTATAGAAGGGGACCGAAAAGAAGCCACCCAAGCCCTCACCCTCACAATCATTTTAGGGTTTTATTTTACCGCACTCCAAGCTATAGAGTACTACGAAGCCCCCTTCACTATCGCTGACGGCATTTACGGGACTACCTTCTTCGTTGCCACGGGCTTCCATGGTCTTCACGTGATTATTGGCTCCTCATTCCTATTAATTTGTCTTCTACGACAACTCCAATATCACTTTACATCCCAACACCATTTTGGCTTTGAAGCTGCCGCGTGGTATTGACACTTCGTCGATGTGGTATGATTGTTTCTTTATGTTTCAATCTACTGATGAGGTTCATAGTAGTTACTTTTCTAGTATAAAAGACTAGTACAAATGACTTCCAATCATTTAATCTTGGTTAAAGTCCAAGGAAAAGTAATGAACCTCATCACATTTATTGTCGCCCTCACAGCCCTCATTTCCCTAATCTTAGCAACATTAGCCTTCTGACTGCCCACCCTAAACCCTGACAGCGAAAAAGTATCCCCATACGAATGTGGCTTTGATCCATTAGGAACCGCACGACTGCCCTTTTCACTCCGCTTTTTTCTAGTTGCTATTCTCTTTCTCCTATTTGATCTAGAAATCGCCCTCCTTCTACCGTTGCCCTGAGGAGATCAACTCAATTCCCCCCTCATCACCTCTTTATGGGCAACAGCCATTTTATTACTCCTGACTTTAGGACTAATTTACGAATGACTTCAAGGAGGCTTAGAATGAGCAGAATAGATACTTAGTCCAAAATTAAGACTATTGATTTCGGCTCAATTAATTATGGTGAAACTCCATAAGTATCTTATGTCCCCCATCCATTTCACCTTCTCCTCTGCCTTTGCCCTAAGCCTCATAGGTTTAGCTCTAAACCGTTCCCATCTTTTATCAGCCCTTATTTGCCTCGAAGGCATGATATTGTCCCTATTTATCGCTATTTCTCTCTGATCAATGACAATGACTTCCCCTACCTGCTCTCTTACGCCCATGATTCTACTAACATTTTCAGCCTGTGAAGCAAGCTCAGGTCTAGCCCTACTGGTAGCTACAGCCCGCACCCATGGCTCAGATACATTAAAAAATCTTAACCTCTTACAATGTTAAAAATTATTATCCCCACAATCATATTATACCCAATCTCATGGCTTGCCCCTAAAAAATGATTATGAAATACCTCCATCACCCATAGCCTCCTCATCGCATTCACTAGTTTGTACTGATTTAAATGAAACACAGAAGTCGGCTGAGACTTTTCCAATCTTCATCTAGGAATTGATCCCTTATCATCCCCACTACTTGTATTAACCTGCTGACTCCTACCACTAATGATACTTGCCAGCCAAAATCACCTCAACAATGAACCATGCACCCGACAACGCATTTACATTATTTTACTCATTACCCTTCAACTTCTTCTAATCATAGCCTTCAGTGCCACCGAAATAATCCTATTCTATATTATATTTGAAGCAACCCTTATCCCAACACTTATTATTATTACTCGCTGGGGAAACCAGACTGAACGACTAAATGCAGGAACCTACTTCCTATTCTATACACTCATCGGCTCCATGCCCCTCTTAGTGGCCCTTCTCCTCCTACAAAATGATCTCGGCTCACTCTCAATATTAACCCTTCAATTCCCCCAACTCCTAAACCTCAACTCATGAGCAAATAAATTCTGATGAGCCGCATGCCTAATTGCCTTCCTAGTAAAGATACCCCTCTACGGAGCACACCTCTGACTTCCCAAAGCCCATGTAGAAGCTCCCATCGCTGGCTCCATGATTCTGGCCGCAATCCTATTAAAACTAGGCGGATATGGAATAATACGAATTATTCCTATTCTTAGTCCCCTAACAAAAGAAATAGCTCTTCCATTCCTAATTCTAGCCCTCTGAGGCATTATTATAACAAGTTCCACTTGTCTACGCCAAACAGACCTCAAATCCCTAATCGCATATTCATCAGTAAGCCACATAGGCCTTGTAGCAGCAGCCATCCTTATCCAAACACCATGAAGTTTCGCAGGCGCAATCGCCCTAATAGTTGCCCATGGCCTCATTTCATCCACTCTTTTCTGCTTAGCTAATACAAATTACGAACGAACACATACCCGAACCCTTCTTCTCACCCGAGGCATACAAATTATTTTCCCACTAATAGCAACTTCATGATTCCTCACTAACCTGGCAAACCTAGCACTACCCCCCTCCCCAAACCTAATAGGAGAACTTCTTATTATCTCCTCCCTTTTTAAATGATCTCAATGAACTATCATCCTTACCGGATCCGGCATCCTGTTAACCGCTTCCTACTCCCTATATATATTTATTATGACACAACGAGGCCCCCTCCCCCCTCATATTACCTTTATAAGTCCTTCCCACACACGAGAACACCTATTAATGTACCTTCATTTAATCCCAACACTCCTCCTTATCTCCAAACCAGAGTTAATCCTAGGTTGAACATCCTGTAGTTATAGTTTAATAAAAACATTAGATTGTGGTTCTAAAAATAAAAGTTAAACTCTTTTTAATTACCCAAGAAAGGTCTAGGACAAGGGAGACTGCTAATTTCCCCACCCATGGTTCAAATCCATGGTTTTCTTAAAGCTTCAGAAAGATAATAGTCATCTATTGGTCTTAGGAACCAAAAACTCTTGGTGCAACTCCAAGCTAAAGCTTATTATGATGAGCTCATTAATCTTCAATACATCATTTTTACTAATTTTCCTAGTCCTCCTACATCCCTTAATTTCATCCATACTCACTACCAAAACATACCCCAACCATGTCTGATACTCAACATATGTTAAAACAGCCGTAAAAACCTCTTTCTTCATCAGCCTTATTCCCCTATTTATTTTTCTAGATCAAGGCCTAGAATCCATCACAACTAACTGAAATTGAATTAACCTAGAAACCATTGACATCAACATAAGCTTCAAATTTGATTCCTACTCCATCATCTTTACCCCCGTAGCCCTTTACGTTACCTGATCAATTCTAGAATTCGCCCTGTGATATATACATTCAGACCCCAACCTCAACAAATTCTTTAAGTATCTCCTCCTATTCTTAATCACAATACTTATTCTTACTACAGCAAATAACCTCTTCCAACTATTTATCGGATGAGAAGGTGTAGGTATTATATCCTTCCTCCTTATTAGCTGATGACTAAGTCGAACAGACGCAAACACAGCTGCCCTACAAGCTGTTATTTATAATCGCATTGGAGATATTGGTCTAATTATAGCTATAGCATGACTTGCTATAAACCTTAACTCATGAGAAATTCAACAACTCTTTTTCCTCTCTAAAAATATAAACTTAACACTTCCCCTTCTAGGCTTAGTCCTAGCAGCAGCTGGAAAATCCGCTCAATTTGGCCTACACCCATGGCTTCCAGCCGCCATAGAAGGTCCTACGCCAGTCTCTGCCCTACTCCACTCAAGTACAATAGTTGTTGCAGGAATCTTCCTACTCATTCGCCTTCACCCCCTTATTCAAGATAATCAACTAATCCTATCACTCTGCCTATGTCTAGGAGCACTAACCACACTCTTTACAGCTACCTGTGCATTAACCCAAAACGATATCAAAAAGATTATTGCTTTCTCTACATCTAGCCAACTAGGCCTTATAATAGTCACCATCGGCCTTAACCAGCCCCAACTAGCTTTCCTACACATTTGCACACATGCCTTCTTCAAAGCAATATTATTCCTATGTTCAGGCTCTATTATCCATAGCCTTAATGACGAACAAGATATCCGAAAAATAGGAGGTATGCATAAACTTCTCCCTTTTACCTCCTCATCCCTCACAATTGGTAGCCTAGCCCTCACTGGTATACCATTCTTATCAGGTTTCTTCTCAAAAGATGCTATTATTGAAGCAATAAACACATCGCACCTAAACGCCTGAGCCCTAATCTTAACCTTACTAGCCACGTCCTTTACCGCTATCTACAGCCTACGCCTAGTATTCTTCTCCCTCATAAAATATCCACGATTTCTATCCCTTCCCCCAATTAATGAAAATAATCCCCTGCTTGTTAATCCAATTAAACGCCTCGCCTACGGAAGCATCCTAGCTGGTCTAATCATCACCTCCAATATACCACCCACAAAAACACAAATTATAACAATGAGTCCACTCCTAAAACTTTCTACCCTCCTAGTAACTATTCTAGGTTTTATATTAGCTTTAGAATTAACCAACTCAACCTCCACTCAATTCAAAATCCACCCTAACCTATCCACTCATAACTTCTCCAATATACTAGGCTTCTTCCCTCCAATTATTCACCGACTCCTGCCAAAACTTAACCTATCCTGAGCTCAAACCATTTCAACCCAAATAATTGACCTCTCATGAAATGAAAAAATTGGCCCAAAAAGCCCAATTATTCAACAAACATCAATAATTAAATTATCAACCTCCCCCCAACAAGGCTTTATTAAAACATATATAATTTTATTCCTCCTAACTCTCACCCTATCAACTATACTTACCTTATTTTTCTACTAAACTGTACGCAAAGTCCCTCAAGACATCCCTCGTGTTAACTCCAACACCACAAACAAGGTTAAAAGTAATATTCAACCCCCCAAAACTAGCATTCCGCCCCCCCAAGAATACAATAACGCCACCCCACTAAAATCACCACGAATCATGCTTATTTCCATGGACTCTTCACCACTCACTCAACCCCCCCAGCTTCAATCAGTCACAAAATTTGCTCCCACCCAAAAAAGAATACCAAAATATCCAACCACATAAATTAAAACCGATCAATCCCCTCACGACTCCGGATACGGCTCAGCGGCCAATGCCGCCGTATATGCAAACACAACTATTATTCCACCTAAGTAAATCAAAAACAAAACTAAAGATAAAAAAGAACTTCCAAATCCAACCAACAAACCACAACCTACCCCAGCAGAAACCACTAACCCTAATGCAGCAAAATAAGGAGAAGGATTTGACGCTACCGCTACCAAACCTAAAATAAAACTTACTATCAAAATCAACATCACGTATGTCATTTATTCCTACTTAGACTTTAACTAAGACCTTCAATCCGAAAAACTACTGTTGTTATTCAACTACAAGAATTAACCTAATGGCTACAAACATTCGCAAAACCCATCCTCTACTTAAAATTATTAACAACTCCCTAATTGACCTCCCAACCCCAACTAACATTTCTATTTGATGAAACTTTGGCTCCCTACTAGGCCTATGTTTAATTATCCAAATTCTTACAGGCCTCTTTCTAGCTATACACTACACTGCAGATATCTCATCAGCATTCTCCTCAATCGCACACATCTGCCGAGATGTAAATTATGGCTGATTAATCCGTAATATCCACGCCAACGGCGCCTCTATATTCTTCATCTGTGTATATCTTCACATCGCCCGAGGACTCTACTACGGTTCTTATCTCAATAAAGAAACCTGAAACATTGGTGTAGTAATTCTCCTACTACTTATAGCTACCGCCTTTGTAGGCTATGTCCTCCCCTGAGGACAAATATCCTTCTGAGGGGCAACCGTCATCACCAATCTGCTATCTGCCCTCCCCTATATTGGAGACATGTTAGTCCAATGAATCTGGGGAGGCTTCTCAGTTGATAACGCAACATTAACACGATTCTTCACATTCCACTTCCTCTTTCCCTTTGTAATTGTAGCTCTAACTATAATTCACCTTCTCTTCCTTCATGAAACAGGTTCAAACAACCCAACCGGACTCACTTCCAACACAGACAAAATCCCGTTTCACCCCTACTTCACATATAAAGACCTCACGGGCTTCTTTATTCTCCTATTCCTGCTCACTCTCCTGGCCCTCTTCACACCTAACCTCTTAAATGACGCAGAAAACTTTATTCCAGCCAACCCCTTAATTACACCACCCCATATTAAGCCAGAATGATATTTCCTATTTGCCTACGCCATCCTACGTTCTATCCCCAACAAACTAGGAGGTGTCCTTGCTCTTATCTTCTCAATCCTTGTCCTTCTCCTAGTCCCCATCCTCCACACCTCCAAACAACGAAGTCTCACCTTCCGCCCCATCACACAACTCCTCTTCTGACTTCTAGTTGCAAACACAATTATCCTAACATGAATCGGCGGCCAACCTGTAGAACAACCATTTATCACTATTGGCCAAATCGCCTCAATCACTTACTTCTCCTTCTTTCTCATTCTCTTCCCAATCACTGGCTGATGGGAGAACAAAATACTTAACCTCTAAACCATTGCCCTAGTAGCCCAGCATTTTAAGGCATCGGTCTTGTAAACCGAAGAGCAGAGGTGAAATTCCTCTCTAGAGCAAGCTCATTCTCAGGAAAAAGGGGGCCAAACCCTCATCTCGGCTCCCAAAGCCAAGATTTTTATTAAACTACCTCCTGAGAAAAGAACCCAAAACATCCGACTTATTTTTACGTTAAGTTGGTCAGACCACATATTATGTATATAGTACATAAGTACATAATATGATATCGTACATATATACATACTATGCTTAATACACATTAATCTACTATCCCCTATTATCAATACATACTATGCTTAATACACATTAATCTACTATCCTCTAATATCATTACATACTATGCTTAATACACATTCATTTACTTTCCACTATTTCATTACTTAATTATAAAGAACCTCTTTGATTTACCTCTTAAATATTAAACTTCCCCACAGTTTATTATTGTAACATCACAAAACATAAGAGTTACATCTCATCAAGTATAACAGGTTTTGTTAGCATCGATAACGATTCATTTTCAGCTAATTATTAATCACCATTAACAGATATTCAATTATTTCCATAACTACTTAATTATTAATAACAACTTAATTTATATTCCCTTATAATTAAACATCCCGCCTTTGCATTACTCCTCTACCGTCCTATTAATAAGGTTAATTGTTTAGACTTAGTCAATAACATATCATATTTTGTAATAGGGGAACCCTATTACAAAACACTCCTTTCCTTAATAACCTTATCTTGGCATTCCAATAGTCCATAACATTATATTCTTAATCGGGCATAATATTTCCAAGAACTACAGTTGGTTTCGTAACCAGGCTATGGACCTTTCAAGCATCACTTTGTCTCACCTCCCGGACTTTACCTGCTGACTCTACGTCTATAACACACAGTGACTGTCCCAGTGACATTAGGCACCCTCGTAAGGCATCTCACCCGTAACCGCGGCTGGTTGGCACTTTATCTGGTCTAGTTCCCTTGTAAGGCATAATTACTCTTAACCGGCTCCTATTCCGCGTGGCGGTTTGGGTAAGTCTCAGGATTGTTTGTTCACGTTCCGTGAACCGACAAGCAAGTACTTAAGCGGCTTACAGTATACGAAAAATCCTTGCGACTTTGACCCAACCCTGCGCTCCATGTACGGACCGGGGGAGATACTATCGTTCCTTGCCCTTTTTGGATTTTTGGGGGGGGAGCCCCTCCGGGGCTCGTTTAAGCATTAACATCCATCGCGTCCGGCACTTTCTGATAGTCGGTAATAACCTCGACACCTAGTTTATTGGTCAGCTACTATAATATGATTCGCGATCCCACATGGTCAAGGACTACCTAAGAAAACCAAAGTCAAGTTATTGATTAAATCTAAATAGATTAACCTTTCGAAGAATTTAACAATATTTTTAAAAAAGACATATATATTAAATTTTCATAAAAAACTTAAACTTCGATAAAAGCGTAACAAAGTGAATTTCGATAAAATCGGGTACGTCCAAGACCGGTTCGAAACGGGAGATAATTTGAAAAATGACTAAAAAGTTTTTCAGAAAAACCCCCCCTCCCCCCGTAGACGCACACCTGGATTTCTCGAAAAACCCCAAAAACGAGGGCCGAAGTGTACTTTTCATGTGTAAAATAGCAAAAAAAAAATTACCTTCTAAAAAATCTTTTTTTTGATATTAACACTTATGGGACAAAAAAACATTAAAAGCATGAATGCGGATAAAAATTTACAAAATGGTGACAAAAACATTACCTTCCCCAGGACTTTATTTTAACCTTACGTAAAACTCGTCTTTTAAAGCCCCAATATACCTATTAAACTTGTAGTATGTGTATAGTGTATACACAATTTGTGTGTATAGTGTGCATGTATATAGTGTGCACATGTGTACACCACACATGCACCCACCCATATGATATATACATATGATGTAACACACATGTCACGTATATGTTTTATTTAACACAACATCATACATATTACAACATATATACACCACGCGCCTCTATAACCTGGTAATATCCTAATTTCCCTCCACTGTAAGCT